TATTGGGTAGCTGTTGTTAAACCAGGTCGAATACTTTATGAAATGGGTGGAGTAACAGAAAATATAGCTAAAAGAGCGATTTCAATAGCATCGTCCAAAATGCCTATACGAACTCAATTTATTATTTCGGGATAAAAAAATCACAGGTGCCGGTTTCTTTCTTTTGACAAACAATATTTCTTTTTTTCTTTACTCTTTGCTTTGCTTTGCATTGAAAGAATAGATTCTAAAAAAATTATATGATTCAACCCCAGACCCTTTTGAATGTAGCGGATAACAGCGGGGCTCGAGAATTGATGTGTATTCGAATCATAGGAGCTAGCAATCGTCGATATGCTCATATCGGTGACGTTATTGTTGCTGTGATCAAAGAAGCAGTGCCAAATATGCCTCTAGCAAGATCAGAGGTGGTCAGAGCTGTAATTGTACGTACTTGTAAAGAACTCAAACGTGATAACGGTATGATAATACGATATGATGACAATGCTGCGGTTGTCATTGACCAAGAGGGAAACCCCAAAGGAACTCGAATTTTTGGTGCAATTGCCCGTGAATTGAGACAGTTAAATTTTACTAAAATAGTTTCATTAGCTCCGGAGGTATTGTAAGGTCTTATAAAAAATAATACCATCATATGGTTATAGTAAAGTATTTGAAAGAAAGAGATTAAGAAATATATTCAAAATTTTTAGTAGATTGTGTCTCACGCATATGCCTTTAATTTTAATTCATAAACAAATAAGTAAAAAAACATGTTGATTATATCAAAATTGGGGAGCACCAAGAAATTTAATTCACCATGGGTAGGGATATTATTGCTGACATAATAACTTCTATACGAAATGCGGATATGGATAGAAAAAGGGTAGTTCGAATAGCATCTACTAATATCACTGAAAATATTGTTAAAATACTTTTACGAGAAGGTTTTATCGAAAACGTGAGAAAACATAAAGAAACCAAAAAATCTTTTTTGGTTTTAACCCTACGGCATAGAAGGAATAGGAAAAGGTCTTATAGAAATTTTTTAAATTTAAAACGGATCAGTCGGCCTGGTCTACGAATCTATTCGAACTACCAACAAATTCCTAGAATTCTAGGTGGGATGGGAATTGTAATTATTTCTACTTCCCGAGGTATAATGACAGACCGAAAGGCTCGACTAGAACGAATTGGTGGAGAAGTTTTGTGTTATATATGGTAATCCTTCTAATATACGAATTGGGTCCGAAACTTCTTATTTGTGAAAACAAAAAGAAAAGGGGCGGGTTGTCTAATATCGTTCCTCCTCCATCAATTGATACTTCAAGGAGGCTTTACCTAGAATGAAAGAACAAAAATGGATTCATGAAGGTTTAATTACTGAATCCCTTCCCAACGGTATGTTCCGGATTCGCTTAGATAATCAAGATATGATTCTAGGTTATGTTTCAGGAAAGATCCGACGTAGTTTTATACGGATACTACCCGGCGATAGAGTCAAAATTGAAGTAAGTCGTTATGATTCAACCAGAGGACGTATAATTTATCGACTTCGCAATAAGGATTCGAAAGATTAGGTGTTTTTATCAACTTCAACATTCCTTTCGTTAGAAGATGATTCGAGATGAAAAATTAAAATGAGGAATGCCAAATATGAAAATAAGAGCTTCTGTTCGTAAAATTTGTGAAAAATGTCGACTAATCCGTAGGCGGGGACGAATTATAGTAATTTGTTCCAACCCAAGACATAAACAAAGACAAGGATAATCAGACTTGTTAAAATACCCAATGTAAAAGTAAAAAAGGTAAAGAGTCCTTTTTGACACGAAATGGATATATCCATATATCTCTGACTCATATTTATGAGATGAAAAAATATGGCAAAAACTATACCGAGAATTGGTTCACGTAAGAATGGACGTATTGGTTCACGTAAGAATACACGGAGAATACCAAAGGGGGTTATTCATGTTCAAGCAAGTTTCAATAATACTATTGTGACTGTTACAGATGTACGGGGTCGAGTGGTTTCTTGGTCCTCTGCCGGTACTTGTGGATTCAAGGGTACAAGAAGGGGGACGCCCTTTGCTGCTCAAACCGCAGCAGGAAACGCTATTCGTACAGTAGTGGATCAAGGTATGCAACGAGCGGAAGTCATGATAAAAGGACCGGGTCTCGGAAGAGACGCGGCATTACGCGCTATTCGCAGAAGTGGTATACTATTAACTTTTGTGCGTGATGTAACCCCTATGCCACATAATGGCTGTAGACCTCCGAAAAAACGACGTGTGTAGAAATAAAAATTGAAGGTATTTCAAGATAAACAAGAGAAAAAAATGATTCAATTATTTTAAAATTTTTATGGTTCGAGAGAAAATAACAGTATCTACTCGGACACTACAGTGGAAGTGTGTTGAATCAAAAGCAGACAATAAGCGTCTTTATTATGGACGCTTTATTCTGTCTCCACTTATGAAAGGTCAAGCTGACACAATAGGCATCGCGATGCGCAGAGCTT